TGCAGATATTTTTCTCAACACATTTACATTCATATTGACAACAGTGTATCAAATAAATATAATTCGATCTGGGCAATTAGATCTTAGTTTCGGATCTATTTATCTCTTTATTTTAGTCTTTCAGTTTTTTTAAGTTTTATATATATATTTTATATCTTTGTACAAAATATAAAAATTTTGAAATATATTATATATAAAATAATATATATATAAAAATAATATATATATAATATATATATATAATTTATAATAAAAAGAATAAAATAGAAAATTGAGAAAATAAAAGCAAGCAAATAACTTATAAAATAAAATATAGAAAATAAAGCAAATCCAGTCATAGTATATTAAGAAATATGATATACATATATATTTCATCCATAAGAAATTTATAAATCATATAAATTTGACTTTATCTTTCTTTATTTTTTATTTAATTTATTATTAAATTTTTTAATGATGATTCTATTTTTTTATGATAATTATATCTACATAACGTAATTTTTGGGGGGGTTGCTAACTCAATGGTAGAGTACTCGGCTTTTAAGTGCGGCTAACGTCTTTTACGCATTTGTATGAAGAAATAAATTCGTCCATACCTTGGTATAGTTTGTAAGACCACGACTGATCCTGCTGAAAGGAATGAATGGAAAAAATAGCATGTCGTATTAATGGAGAATTCTGCTAAATTTTTTTAGATCGGTTCCAAACCTTGTTTGAATTCTTGGTACGGAACATAGAACGAAAAAAATTATAATATTTCTATTATTAAAGTGGGTCTGAGTTAATAAATGGATAGAGTTATATTATATGGCTCTAATTATCGGGAAACAAAAAAGCAACGAGCTCCCGTTCTTAATTTGAACGATTTTCCGATCTAATTGGATGTTAAAAAGAGATTAGTGCCCCCGCGGAAAGGCTTTTCCATGAATGGATTTTCCATTTTTTTAATAAATCCTAACTATAATTGTAATTCTCCACTGTGAGGGGAATTAGATGTGTAGAAGAAAGAGTATATTGATAAATCACTTTTTTTTTTCCAAAATCAAAAGAGCGATTAGCGTGAAAAAATAAAGGATTTCTAACCATCTTCTTATCCTATAATGAACATAAATCGATTCGATGGAACAAAGAGAAAATAGAGAATCCGTTGATCAATTTGCCAATTTCTGAAGTATCTATTCTTTTCTTATTATACTTTTTTGTTTTTACTGTATCGCACTATGTATTATTGAATAACCCCCAAAATCTCCTATCTTTGCTTCAATTAAATTGAATTTCAAATGAAAATAGAGAAATACAAAAGATATTTCGAACTAGATCGGTCTCGAAAAAATGACTTCCTATACCCACTTATCTTTCGGGAGTATATTTATACATTTGTTCGTGATCGTGGTTTAAATAGATCTAGTTTGTTGGAAAATAGGGGTTATGACATTAAATCTAAATCAAGTTTATTAGTTGTAAAACATTTAATTACTCGAACATATCAACAGAATCATTTGATTTTTTCTGTTAATGATTCAAACCAAAATCTACTTTTTAGGTACAACAAAGATTTGCATTCTCAAATGCTATCGGGGGGGATTGCAGTCATTGTAGAAATTCCATTTTCCCGACGATTAGTATCCCTTTTAGAAAGGTCAGAAATAGTAAAATCTCGTAATTTACAATCACTTCATTCAATATTTTCTTTTTTAGAGAGTAAGTTTCCACATTTAAATTATGTGTCAGATGTACTAATACCTTACCCTATCCATCTAGAAAAATTGGTTCAAACACTTCGTTACTGGGTGAGAGATCCCTCCTCTTTACATTTATTACGACTCTTTCTTCATGAGTATTGGAATTTGAACAGTTTTATTATTTCAAAGAAATCTATTTCCATTTTTGCAAAGGACAATCCAAGATTATTCTTGTTCTTATATAATTTTTATGTATATGAATACGAATCTATTCTCTTCTTTCTTCGTAACCAATCCTTTCATTTACAATCAACACTTTTTCGAGTCCTTTTTGAACGAATATATTTCTATGAAAAAATAGAAGATTTTGCTGAAAGCTTTACTAACGATTTTCGGGCAACCCTATGCTTGGTTAAGGATTCTTTCATACATTATTTTCGATATGAAGGAAAATCTATTCTGGCTTCAAAAGATAGGCCTTTTCCGATGAAAAAGTGGAAATATTATTTTGTCAATGTATGTCAATGTCATTTTGATGTGGGGTTTCACCCGGAAAAGATCTATATAAATTCATTATCCAAGCATTCCCTCTCCCTTTTGGGTTATCTTTCAAGTGTATGTCTAAATCCCTTAGTGGTACGGAGTCAAATGCTCGAAAATTCGTTGATAATAGATAATACCATAAATAAACTTGATACAATTGTTCCAATTCTTCCTTTAGTTGAATCGTTGTCAAAAATGAAATTTTGTAATGCAATAGGACATCCCATTAGTAAACCGACTCGGGCTGATTCCTCGGATTCTGAGATTATCAACCG